CTTATAATTATCGAAACCTCTAACAACGGAACAAACCCGACCATAACTAATAGAAAACATATGGAACCCACAAACTTAAGCAACACCCCACTATCTACGCACGAACCTCTCCAACCCCGCATTTTTACACCCAACCAAATAATAAACAAACAGTAACCAAAATCCCTGGTCTAGTAACAATAAAAGTCACATATAAAAATGATGAGCCTGAGTAAAGGACTATCGTGATAGGATAAAACATGTAGTATAAATTAAACTACCTTCATTATATCTAACAGAATCAAACTATCACCTTCAAGCATCAAAAGCCGCCGTGCACCATACACCAAGATATAAAAAGTAAACCTCAACACAGAAAAGTAAGCTAAAACAAGCTAATGGGTTCATACCCCATAAATAGAGCATAAACTCTCTTCTCTGATGCCCAGAAACTCAACCAAAATCCTTTTACTATCTACCCTAGTAGGTGGTGTACTAGTATCTGTATCCTCCAACTCATGGTTAGGAGCATGAATAGGCCTGGAAATCAATTTAATATCATTCATCCCCTTGATATCCAACGTCAAAAACATATATAATACAGAAGCATCACTGAAATACTTTATTGTACAAGTTCTTGCCTCAGCAACACTACTCTTCATGGTAGTAATAAAGACATTAACAGAAGACTTATTCACATTTGAAAGAAGAACCTACACGCCCATAATCATTTGTACCCCCCTCCTGCTAAAAAGTGGAGCAGCCCCCCTTCACTGATGATTCCCAGGAGTAATAGAGGGATTAAGATGAGAAAACTGTGCACTACTAATAACAGTGCAAAAAGCAGCCCCATTGATATTAATATCATACCTGATTGAAATCAATGCATTCACACTAAGAATTATTCTACTATCAACAATTGTAGGATCAATCGGAGGACTAAACCAAACCTCTATACGAAAGATCCTAACCTATTCATCTATCAACCACACAGGATGAATACTAATTGCATTAACCACAAGCGAAAACTTATGAATAGTGTACTTCGCAATCTACTCAACGCTAGCACTCACAGTAGTGTCCGCCATCAAACTATCTGGAGTATCTTTTATCAATCAAACCATATTAACGAATAAAGAGACCACCCTAATAAAATTCATAATATTCACATCATTACTGTCGCTGGGGGGGCTTCCCCCGTTCCTGGGATTCTTGCCAAAATGAATTGTTATTCAAGCCATAATTACAAACAACATGGCCCCACTAGCAACAATTGTAGTAGTGACCTCACTAATCACCCTATACTACTATCTGAAAATCTCCTACTCGAGATTCATGATTTTAAATACAGAACCAAAGTGGAATTTCAAATCCCACAAAACCGAAGCAACAAAAAACATAACAGCAGTAATCCTATCATCAATCTCCCTAACCGGTATGGTAGTCTGCACAGTAATTACCAACATTAACTAAACGAAGGCCTTAAGTTAAAAGCAAACTAATAACCTTCAAAGCTATAAATAAAGGGCTTCCTTTAGGCCTTGGTAAGTTCTTAACTCACCCCTACAGAATTGCATTCTGTAATCACAAAATGAATACAAGGCTCCCAAGAAGAAATATAGTGGAAGAGCAACGTAATCGCCCCTAAATAGATTTACAGCCTATCGCCTACTTATTTGTCTCAGCCATCCCACTAATGTTCACCCGATGATTCTTCTCAACTAATCACAAAGACATTGGAACTTTATATTTCGTATTTGGAGCTTGATCAGGAATAGTGGGAACGTCCCTAAGAATGCTCATCCGAACAGAGCTAGGACAACCTGGATCCCTAATTGGAGACGATCAAATCTACAACGTCATTGTCACAGCCCATGCCTTCGTTATAATTTTCTTCATAGTTATACCAATCATAATTGGAGGCTTCGGAAACTGATTAGTACCCTTAATGCTAGGGGCACCAGATATGGCATTCCCACGAATAAACAACATAAGATTCTGGCTACTTCCTCCATCCCTAACTCTTCTTCTCACTAGTAGTACAGTAGAAAGCGGGGTAGGAACAGGATGAACTGTTTACCCCCCTCTTGCTAGAGGAATTGCCCACGCCGGAGCCTCTGTAGACCTAGCAATCTTCTCATTACACTTAGCGGGAGTCTCATCAATTCTGGGAGCAGTAAACTTTATTACAACCACAATTAACATAAAGCCAAAGAGCATAAAGCCCGAACGAATCCCACTATTTGTATGATCAATTGCTATTACAGCCCTACTCTTGCTACTCTCCCTCCCAGTTCTGGCAGGAGCAATTACTATACTACTAACAGACCGTAATCTAAATACATCGTTTTTCGATCCAGCAGGAGGGGGAGACCCAATCCTATACCAACACTTATTCTGATTCTTCGGACACCCTGAAGTCTATATTCTCATTCTACCAGGATTTGGTATAGTATCACACATCATTTGCCACGAAAGAGGGAAAAAGGAAGCATTCGGAAACCTAGGAATGATCTTCGCTATGTTAGCAATTGGGCTACTAGGATTTGTAGTATGAGCACACCATATGTTCACTGTAGGAATAGACGTTGATACACGAGCATACTTTACTTCTGCGACAATAATCATTGCAGTTCCAACAGGAATTAAAATCTTCAGATGACTTGCAACTATATATGGAACCCGAATAACATATAGAGCAGCTTGCTTATGAGCACTAGGCTTTGTGTTCCTATTCACAATAGGAGGTCTTACAGGAGTAGTGCTAGCAAACTCATCAATTGATATCGTCCTGCATGACACTTACTATGTAGTAGCACACTTTCACTATGTCCTATCAATAGGTGCAGTATTTGCAATTATGGGAGGATTTGTCCAATGATTCCCACTATTCACGGGACTTACAATAAACCCAAAATGATTAAAGGCCCAATTCGCGGTTATATTCGTAGGAGTAAATCTAACCTTTTTCCCTCAACACTTCCTAGGACTAGCCGGTATACCACGACGATATTCAGACTACCCAGATGCATACACTACATGAAACATTATTTCCTCAATAGGATCAACCATTTCATTCGTAAGAGTAATAATATTCCTATTCATCATATGAGAAAGAATTACATCAAACCGACCAATCCTATTCCCCACGCACACTAGAAACTCAGTGGAATGACTACAAAACTTCCCACCAGCAGAGCACAGATACTCAGAACTCCCAACTATTTCCCTAACTAACTAAACAGCCTCTAACGTGGCAGATAAGTGCATTGGATTTAAGCTCCATAAATAAAGTTTTAAACTTTCATTAGAAACAATGGCAACATGATTAAATCTAACACTGCAAGACAGAGCGTCACCCGTCATAGAACAATTAATCTTCTTCCACGATCATGCACTAATAATTATATTAATAATTATTACTGCAGTATTCTATACAATAATTAGAATTATCCAAAATAAACAAACAAGACGATTCATTCTAGAAGGACAAATAATCGAAACCCTATGAACAATTGCTCCTGCCATTATCTTAGTATTCATCGCAATCCCATCTCTACGACTACTGTACCTAATAGACGAAATCCACAACCCTGTAATAACTTTAAAAACAGTAGGCCACCAATGATATTGAAGCTATGAATACTCAGACTTTACAAAACTCGAGTTCGACTCATATATAGTACAGCAAGATGATCAACCAATTGACGCATTTCGACTATTAGATACAGATAACCGAGTGGTGCTACCAATAAATTCACCGATCCGAATTATTGTAACAGCAGCAGACGTATTACACTCTTGAACAGTACCAAGATTAGGAGTGAAAACAGATGCCACACCAGGACGACTTAACCAAATGAGATTCTCGATCAACCGCCCAGGCCTCCTATACGGGCAATGCTCAGAAATCTGCGGAGCAAACCATAGATTCATGCCAATCGTAATTGAAAGAGTATCAACAAACCAATTTATTAACTGAGTGTCAAAGATAAGAGAATCATCAGATGACTGAAAGCAAGTAATGGTCTCTTAAACCAGCTCATGATACCCTAGCAAGTATCTCTGATGACAAAGGATTAGTTAATTACATAACATCAGAATGTCAAACTGAAATAATCATAAAGATATCCTTTTATACCTCAAATAATACCCATAGAATGAACACTACTATACCTCACATTCTTAGCAACATTCCTAATATTTAACATTATAAACTACTTCGCCCAACTGCCAAACAAACAAAGAAAAACAAAGGAATCTATTAATATTCACAAAACAAACTGAAAGTGATAAGAAACTTATTCTCAATTTTCGACCCAACAACAGAAATCAACAACATATCCCTAAACTGAACAAGAACAGCTATCGGACTTCTACTAATCCCAACAAGAATCTGATTAGTGCCTTCACGAAACAGCATAATAGTAACACTATTAATAAATAAACTACACCAAGAAATAAAAACAATTTTAAGAAAAGGAAACGAAAACAAGGGAAACTCATTTATCCTAACATCACTATTCCTAATAATCCTAACAAACAACTTCCTAGGATTATTCCCATACATCTTTACCAGAACAAGACACCTAACCCTTACACTTACTTTAGCCTTACCAATATGATTAAGATTTATATTATTTGGATGAATTAAAAACACAAATCACATATTTGAACACCTAGTACCGCAAGGAACGCCATCCATATTAATACCATTCATGGTCATCATTGAAACTATTAGCAACGTCATCCGACCTGGAACACTAGCAGTACGACTAACCGCAAACATAATTGCAGGACACCTACTATTAACTTTACTAGGCAACAACGGGCCGTCTATAAGACACACGCTACTTACTGTACTAATTACCGCACAAATCCTCCTCCTAATTCTAGAAGCCGCAGTAGCAATTATCCAATCGTATGTATTTGCAATTCTAAGAACCCTATATTCTAGAGAAGTCAATTAATGTCAGTACACGAAAATCACCCATTCCACATAGTAAACAAAAGACCATGACCACTTACAGGTGCAATTGGAGCAATAGTAACCCTAATAGGGCTAATCAAATGATTTCACCAGTACGACGACAGATTATTAGGAATCGGAGCAATCATCACTGTCCTAACTATAATCCAATGATGACGAGACGTGACCCGAGAGGGAACCTACCAAGGCCTACACACAAAAATCGTAACAAAAGGCCTACGATGAGGAATAATCCTATTTATTGTATCAGAAGTACTATTCTTCGTATCATTCTTTTGAGCATTCTTCCACTCAAGACTATCTCCAACAATTGAACTAGGATCAACCTGACCTCCCACAGGAATTCAACCCTTCAACCCCCTACAAGTCCCCTTACTAAATACAGCAATCCTCCTGGCATCAGGAGTAACCGTAACATGAGCACACCATGGACTCCTAGAAAATAATGCTACCCAAGCAACCCAAGGCCTTTTCTTCACTGTCCTATTAGGGCTGTACTTCACCGCATTACAAGCATACGAATACATTGAAGCACCTTTCACAATTGCAGACTCAGCATACGGGTCAACCTTCTTTGTAGCAACAGGCTTCCATGGACTACACGTAATTATCGGAACAACATTCCTAACCACATGTCTTCTACGACACACAACACTACACTTCTCATCAAACCACCACTTCGGATTTGAAGCAGCAGCATGATACTGACACTTCGTAGATGTGGTTTGATTATTCCTATACATTTCAATTTACTGATGAGGAAGATAAAATAATATTTATCTAATACAAGGAAAGTATACTTGACTTCCAATCAAGAAATTTGTGAAAACAAGATAAATAATAATAATAGTTACAACAGCAGCAACAGTAACCCTAATCCTATCGGCAGCAATTATAATCTTAGCAACCCTAATCTCAAAAAAAATCAATGAAGACCGAGAAAAAAGATCCCCCTTTGAATGCGGATTTGACCCAAAAAATTCTGCACGACTACCGTTCTCATCACGATTCTTCTTAATTGCAGTAATCTTCATAATCTTTGATGTAGAAATTGCCCTACTCCTACCAATACCAATTACTATACTAACATCAAACATAAAATCGTGATTAATCGTCAGATCAGCATTCCTACTAATCCTTATTATTGGGCTATACCACGAATGAAACCAAGGATCCTTAGAGTGAAGAAATTAAGGGACTATAGTTAATAATAACATTTGAGTTGCATTCAAAAGGTACTACCCATGTAGTTAGCCTCAGCCCTAACACCACCCTAAGCGAGAAGCAAAAATTGCAATCAGTTTCGACCTGGTCTTAGATAATAAAATTATCCTCGCTTTAAATCCTTAACTGAAACCAAAGAGAGGTATATTATTGTTAATAATAAAATTGAATAAATAATTCCTGTTAAAGAAGTGACAGAAAAAGTGAATGCTGCTAACTTATCACTATAGCGGTTAAAATCCGTTTACACTTCTACATTTATATAGTTTAGAATAAACATTACACTTTCACTGTAAAGACAAAGAAGCTCTTTTATAAATACTCAAAGGTAATAAATACCTCATCGACATCTTCAGTGTCGCGCTCTAAATATAAGCTATCCAAGTAAAACACAAGAACAAATAAAAGAATTACAATTCACATAACAAAAAATCCCAAAAATACCTTTAAATTATTGTATTGAAATCATTGATTAACCCTACCCAAATTAAAAAGAACTCAATATAAACCCTGACCACCAAAAAACTCCATCCAACCAGAATCAAAAGCCCTTGTCGCCCTATATCCTACCTCCAGGGGACTAAAAGAAACACCATAAGTAGAGAAAAAGGGTATGAACCACATAGAACCCGAAAATGAGGAAACTCCGTATAAATTTATAGAAAATAACCTATCACCAAAAACAAACCCAGCAATCTCATAGCCCAGTCAACCCCCTATAATCACTACGAATATAGTAAGGAACCTCAAATAATAGGGTAAACAAATTATAGAAGGAGTAGGACAAATCAATCATATAAGAGAGCTCCCACCAAAAATAGACATAATCAACAAGCCAATCATACCCACCATTATATTATAATTGGACTCTACCATAGAATACGAAGGAACAAAATTAAAATCACCACACAAAACAAAGTAAAATAAACGAAAAGAATAACAAACCGTCAGCCCCGTAGATACAAATAATAAAAAGAAACCGAAAACATTTACATATCTCATAGAAAACATCTCCAAAATAAAATCCCTAGAGTAAAACCCAGCCAAAAATGGCATCCCACAAAGAGCAAAATTAGAAACTATCAAACTAGAAGAAGTAAAAGGCATATAAACAGACAAGCCCCCTATAAACCGAATATCTTGGGAATCCCCCATAGAATGAATAACACCCCCAGCACACATGAACAACAAAGCCTTAAACAAAGCGTGAGTCAATAAATGAAAAAAAGCCAAACCAGAGAGACCAATAGAAATAGTCATAATTATAAGACCCAGCTGTCTAAGAGTCGACAGAGCAATAATCCTCTTCAAATCAAACTCAAAGTTGGCCCCAAGACCCGCCATAAATATAGTCAAACCCGAAACCAACAACAAAAAAACATTTAACCAATAACCAAAAGAGGGACTAAACCGAATAAGAAGATAAACCCCCGCAGTAACCAAGGTTGAAGAATGAACCAATGCAGATACAGGAGTAGGAGCAGCCATAGCCGCAGGCAGCCAGGAAGAAAAAGGGATCTGAGCACTCCTAGTTATTGCGGCCAAAACAACAAGAAAAGAAATCAGCTCCATCTCAAAAGAACTCGATAAAAACTCCAAATAATAAATAAAACTCCAGCTACCAAAATTAATCATTCATGCAATAGCCATCAACAAAGCAACATCGCCGATCCGGTTAGACAAAACGGTCAACATACCAGCACCATAAGACTTCACATTCTGGTAATAAATCACCAACAAATAAGAAACCAAACCCAAACCATCCCAACCTAATAAAATACTGATTACATTAGGACTAATAATCAAAAACATTATAGAAATAACAAACATCAAAACTAACGAAATAAACCGAACAATATTCAAATCACCAAACATATAATCATCTCTATAAAGAATAACCAGAGAAGAAATGATAAACACAAACCCCATAAATAATAAAGACATTCAATCAAACAAAAAAGTCATAATAACAGATCTACCATTTAACGTAATGATATTCCAGTCAATAAAATAAACCAAATCATTTATAATAAAATATGAACCTAAGATACAGCAGACCCAGCCCAAAAGAAACAAAAAAATAAATCTAACAAAACAAATAGACATAAGCATAAATCTAAAATATACAAATATATCATCGGCACCACAAACCAACATTTTCTATTAAACTATTTAGATTTAACTAAACCCAAAAAACAGAAACATCTACCTTCAAAATAATTAAATTTAATGGAAACCAATGCAAAAACAATAACATGAACTCACGAACATAACCCAAAGAACAAGAATAAATCCCAGAATAAATAGACCCATGCTGACTATAAGAATACAAATAAAGAGTATAAGCAGCACTAAAAAAAGATAAAAAAATTAAAACAAACATAAGACATCAAGATCAAGAAACCAAGCTACTCAATAAACCAATCTCCCCTAAAAGATTAAGTGAGGGGGGAGCCGCCATATTACAAGATCTTAATAAAAACCACCACATAGCCATTCTAGGCATCAAGTTAATCAAACCCCTATTAATCAAAAGACTCCGTCTACTAAAACGCTCATAAGAAATATTAGAAAGACAAAAAAGACCAGAAGAACATAAACCATGAGCCACCATTAAAGCAAAGGATCTGCAAACCCCCCAATAATTCAAAGTCATGATACCCCCGATAACCATACTTATATGAGCGACAGAAGAGTAAGCAATTAATGACTTTAAATCAGTCTGTCGTATACAAAACAAACTAACGAAAAGACCCCCAACTAAGCTCAAAGCAACCCAAACAACGCCAAACTTAAATCCAAACCTAAACAACACAGGGAAAGCGCGAAGAAGGCCATAACCCCCCAGCTTCAACAAAACACCAGCCAAAATCATAGAACCAGACACCGGGGCCTCAACATGAGCCCTGGGGAGCCATAAATGAACTATAAACATAGGCATCTTAACCAAAAAGGCAAAAACCATACAAAGATAGAATAAACCGCCAACCAAATGTTCACTCCCACTCAATGTAAATAAACACAAAGAACCCAAAGAATTATAAATAAATAAAATACCGACCAACAAAGGAAGAGAGGCCAACAATGTATAGAATAGTAAATAAATCCCAGCCTGAACACGCTCAGGTTGATACCCCCAACCCAAAATCAAAAATAAGGTAGGAATCAGTCTACTTTCAAAAAAGATATAAAATGAAAGTAGACTGATTCTTCTAAAAGTACAATACAATAAAATAGTTAGAACAACAACAACAAAGAGGAAAAACCCAGAAAAATATCCCAAACGAAATACAGACTCTCTAGCCAGAATTATAAGTACACAAATCCACAAACTAAGAAGAATCAAACCATAAGAAATTAAATCACAACCAAAAATATAACCTAACCCTCCTCAACAAAAAAAATAAGGAAAGAAAAACAAATAAAGGAAAGAAGCAAAGAACATCATAGAACAAACCAACCACCAAAGCCCAGAATAAAAACAGAGAGGGATCAAAAAAATCAAAAAACAAAGGAATTTTAACATTGAAGAACTCTATAAGATTGAAAATAATCATTACCATGACTACGAATCATAGAAACCAAAATAGAAAGGCCCAAAGAGCCCTCACAAACAGAAAAAACCAGAAAATAAACAACAAAAAATAAACTGTAATTAAACCTACACAAATAAAAATAAACAGAAAAATAAAGGACCAACACAACAAACTCTAATCTCAACAAAGTAATCAACAAATGCTTCCGGCTAGAGGAAAAAGCCCAAATACCACAAAAATAAGAAATAAAAAAATATAATCACATTGGCATTAAGTAAGTTTTAATAATTTAATAAAAATATTGGTCTTGTAAATCAAAAATAAGGAACAACCTTTTAAAACTTCAGAGGAAAGGTACCAAACACCATTTCATTAATCCCCAAAACTAATATTTTAAATAAAATACCCCCTGACATAACAAAACTATTTATATCAATAAGAACTGTAACGAGATTTATATTCACACAAATAAAGCACCCCATGGCCATGGGGCTAATACTACTAATACAGACAATCATGGTATGCTTAATCAGAGGAACAATATACAGAAGCTTCTGATTCTCCTACATCCTATTCATAATCATAATTGGAGGGATACTAGTACTATTCATATACATGACAAGACTGGCCTCAAACGAAATATTTTCACCATCAAATAAAATACTAATGGCCTCATCAATTATCCTCCCAATTCTAATATACATAATACCAACATTAACAAACAACAAGGACATAAATATACACGACACAATAATAGAAAATGAAATCACAACCACAACAACTGTTATATATAATCAAATAATAGGAACAATAACAACAATACTAGTAATTTACATACTACTAACACTCATTGTAGTCGTAAACATTATTAATGTATCCAAGGGGCCCCTACGACACACAAGATAATGAACAAACCCACACGAAATAGACACCCTCTATTCAAAATTGCAAATCACGCCCTGGTGGACCTACCAACGCCATCAACAATTAGAGGATGATGAAACTTTGGATCACTATTAGGAATCTGCTTAGTAACACAAATCGTAACCGGACTATTCCTGGCCATACATTACTGCCCAAACATTGACGCCGCCTTTAGAAGAGTGAGACACATTTGTCGAGATGTAAACTACGGCTGACTACTACGAACACTGCATGCAAACGGGGCATCCCTATTCTTCGTTTGCATCTATCTACACACAGGGCGAAACATATACTATGGGTCATATAACTTCATACACACTTGGTCAGTAGGAGTAGCAATCCTATTTCTAACTATAGCAACAGCATTCATAGGTTATGTACTCCCATGAGGACAAATATCATTCTGAGGCGCAACAGTAATTACAAACCTATTATCAGCAATTCCCTATGTAGGAAAGGAAGTAGTCCAATGGGTGTGAGGAGGGTTTGCAGTAGATAACGCCACCCTCACACGATTCTTTGCCCTACACTTCCTAATACCCTTCGTAATTGCAGCAATAGTGCTGATCCACCTATTATTCCTTCACCAAACAGGATCAAACAACCCCCTAGGACTAAATAAAAACACAGACAAAATCCCATTCCACCCATACTTCACAGTAAAAGACGTATTTGGATTTACCCTCACCCTTATACTACTAACAGCCCTAACCCTAAAGGAACCTTATATCCTGAGAGACCCAGACAACTTCACACCAGCAAATCCCCTAGTCACACCCGTCCACATTCAACCAGAATGATACTTCCTATTTGCATACGCAATCCTACGGTCAATCCCCAACAAGCTAGGAGGAGTTATTGCCCTAGCAATATCAATTGCAATCCTATTCATCATACCAACATACAAATCAAAGTTCCGAGGAACACAATTCTATCCAATCAACCAAATTCTATTCTGAACAATAACAAATACTGTAATCCTACTAACATGAATTGGAGCACGACCAGTAGAAGATCCCTACGTCCTAACAGGACAAATCTTAACAACAATTTACTTCGCATACTATGTAATAAGCCCAATAACAACGAAGCTGTGAGATAAAATAACAGAATAAAAGTTAAAAAGCTATAGACAAAGCCTAATGTCTTGAAAACATTATGAAAGAAGTTTAAATCTTCTATTAACTTATCATACTTAAATTAATACACTACAACAGAGAGAAAATAAAACACTTAACACCAATAAAAAACAAAAGATAATTCAACGAAAGAGGCAAAAATCTCTTCCAAGCCAAATATATTAACTTATCATAACGAAACCGAGGGACCGTCCCACGAACCCAAATAAACAAAAAAGAGACAAAAGTAAGCTTAACATAAAAGAAAAAAGAATAAAGATCACTGCCTAAAAAAAGAATACAAAACAGCATACTCATAAAAAGGATACTTGCATACTCAGCCAAAAAAATCAAGGCAAATCCCCCACTACCATATTCAACATTAAACCCTGAAACAAGCTCAGACTCACCTTCAGCAAAATCAAAAGGCGTACGATTAGTTTCAGCTAAACAAGAGATAAATCAAATAAATGACAAAGGAAGAGAAAGAAAAATTAACCACAAGTAAACCTGAAAAAAATAAAAGTAAGCCAAATTATAACTACTAATCAAAATAACAAAAGAAAGTAAAATAAAAGCTAATCTCACTTCATAAGAAATAGTCTGAGCCAAAGCACGAAGCCCTCCCAACAAAGAATAACCAGAATTAGAAGACCACCCAGCAATCATAACGGTATAAACCCCCAATCTTGTACAGGCCAAAAAAAACAGCAAACCCAACTCAAATGAAATAAACCCACTTAAATAAGGAACCAGCAATCAAACCAACAAAGAAAGAAAAAACCCAAAAATAGGAGAAAAATAATAAATTAAATAATTAGAAACAACAGGAAAATATTGCTCCCTAGAAAACAACTTAATAGCATCTCTAAAAGGCTGAAGAATGCCGATAAACCCAACCCTATTAGGCCCCTTCCGAATATGAACATAACCCAAAACCCTACGTTCCAACAGTGTAAGGAAGGCTACCCCAACCATAACAAAAATCATTAACAACAAGAAAATAATAACAAGAAAAAAAAGATCAAGCATATACTACTTGTAAAATAATAATTTTACATTAATAGATTCTAAATCCAATGCACTTATCTGCCAAAATAGTATAACATTAACAAAAACCAATGTAACAACTGAAATTATTCCAAATATCCGGTCCTCTCGTACTAAGATATAAAACAACTCTATAGATAGAAACCAACCTGGCTCACGCCGGTCTGAACTCAGATCATGTAAGATTTTAAAGGTCGAACAGACCTAATCACTTTCAGCTCCTGCACCGAAAATTCACCTTAATCCAACATCGAGGTCGCAAACCCCCCCGCCAATAAGAACTCTCAAGGAAGATAACGCTGTTATCCCTAAGGTAATTTAATCTTATAATCAAAATAAATGGATCAAAAATATATACATAAATATATAAAAACAAAGAGGAGTTAAATAATATTCCTCCCATCACCCCAACAAAACAATTCACTCCCACTCAATGTAAATAAATACAAACAACGAATAAATAGGAAAATTGTCAAACTCTATAGGGTCTTCTCGTCCCATAAAAACATTTAAGAATTTTAACTCAAAAACCAAATTCAATAAACCAATACCTCTAAGACAGCCTATGTCTCGTCAAGCCATTCATACCAGATCACAATTAAAGAACTAATGATTATGCTACCTTTGCACGGTCAAAATACCGCGGCCCTTCAACTCTAAGTCAGTGGGCAGGCCATACTTCAAAAACTAACAAGAAAAGATGTTTTTGTTAAACAGGCGGACATAGAACTTTGCCGAATTCCTCAAAAGCAATTAACACCTACCATCTCTCACAAAACAACCAATAAAATTTACTAATTACACAATAATTACTATACAAACCAAAGTAAAGAAAACATTTCAATAAATAACTTAAATAACAAAAAATTAAAAAAAGAACAAATAAAATTTTAACATAATCAAATAGAAAATCACCATAAAATCCACAAAACTAAATTAAACTCAGACAATTATAAAAGCTAGAACAAGGAGCTAATCCCCCTTAATCTTAACATCAAATAAAAATAAATAAATCAACAACAGAAATTAAATAAGATGTATGAATTAAATTCATTTCTTGAAAAACCAGAAACCACTAAAGACGAATAACATTTCACTACCAACTACTTATTATTAATACTAATGAAACAGTAACTAACATAAGCCATTAACTCCTTTAAAATCGGGAAATAAAAATAAATAATAAAATTCAATGAACCCTGATACACAAGGTACGACAAACAAAATCAGCTTTCAACAAAACATTTAAACCATTCAACCCCTCACGGTACAAATAAGCTATAGTAAAAAAATTAAATCAAAAACAATACAACAACAAAGTAATATTTTAATCAATAAACAAACAACCACAATACATACACAACAAGACAATCAACAAAATCAGACCATGCCGAATCGCACGGCACAATAATTCAGCGTAAATGAAAACTCAACTAATAGAAATGATCTGATATCAATCCAGCCGCACCTTCCGGTACAACCACTTTGTTACGACTTATCTCATTATAATAAACAAACGAGAGCGACGGGCGATGTGTGCATATCTCAGAACCAATTATCATAATAACAATCTACAAATTATTACAACCAAATCCAATTTCATGCCAATATTAAAATCAACAATCCATAAACAAATAACAATGTAATCCATCATTCCACTTAAAAACAAGCTGCACCTTGACCTGAAATACATCAAAATAAAGAAACCAGAAAATTAAGTAACCTCTAAAAAGATAATCAATAAACGGCGGTATACAAACCAAAATCAAATAAGTAAGGTCCAACGTGGACTATCGATAACGGGACAGATTCCTCTGGACGGAATGAGATACCGCCAAATTCTTTAAGTTTCAAGAACATAACTAATACTACTCAGGCACAAAAATTAACATTTTAAAATAATAGGGTATCTAATCCTAGTTTAAAAATAAAATTTCATAGCCTCCAAAAATCAAACAAGACAAACAAAAATAATAAAAATTTCACCTAAAAATAACCTAAACAAAATCAACTCAATAAACAATATAACTATCTTTAATACCAAACCCGTTCAAACGCCTCCAAGGTATAACCGCGGCTGCTGGCACAAAATTTAACCGAGACTAAAATGCATTGCTAAATACAAGAATACTTGACCAACCAATACTAACTAATGAGAAATACACCTTAAATACCTTTAGGCCCATCTAGAACCACAAAGTATAATCACGCACACACTTACATATAAAACAAACACAAAATGAACGATAAAAGCAAGAATAAAACTTCTTTTTTTCAATTAAAACAAACAAGCCACAATGGGGCAAATTATACAAAAACTAACGATATCCACACGCAACACAAGAGTTATATCGCTATATGTTTGCGATTATATTAATATAAGTGTTGAATATTTAATACCTTTTTCTTCTACTATTAGGTAGCTATACCCGCTATACTGTTAATTGTACTTAAATAAGATCGGATTATCTTATAAATATTCATGGATCAGCAATTACAACTATTATAGAATTACGTATTAGAAATAGAATCTCATATTATCTATATACCCCGCACACGTGTAACCCCTCCTAAACCCATACTTTACACCCAACTAGATAATAAACAAACAATAACCACAAAACCCGCCCTAGTAACAATAAAATATACACATACATCTTCTCCTTCCCAACTTAAAGCAAGAAGCTAATATCTTACTAGAGCCTGTAGTTCTACGATCCTAAACTTATCTTTTTCTTAACTATTAAGATAAGTTTAGGATCGTAGAACTACAGGCCTTATATACATAAAACATAACTAAAATTAAAATTTTACTCATATAAGATGAAAATATATCATTAAAATTATTTAATGATAAGTTTCCATCTTACATATAATTTCATTTATTTTAGTATAAAATAATAAAATTGCTTATCTTGAATAGATTATACGCTATATGTTGGCGATTATATTAATATAAGTGTTGAATATTTAATACCTTTAATTTTCTTTATTAGGTAGCTATACCCGCTATACTGTTAATTGTACGTAAATAAGATAGGATTGTCTTATAAATATTCATGGATCAGCAATTACAACTATTATAGAATGACTTATTAGAAATAGATTCTCATATTATCTAATATACCACGCACGCACGGACCTCTCCAACCCCGCATTTTTACACCCAACCAAATAATAAACAAACAGTAACCAAAATCCCTGGTCTAGTAACAATAAAAGTCACATATAAAAATGATGAGCCTGAGTAAAGGACTATCGTGATAGGATAAAACATGTAGTATAAATTAACCTACCTTCA